CCCCCAAGTAATAAGATAAATGATTGGTTACAATATACCTATGGTCTATATTCTCTATAAAGGACCAGAAATGCCTTGCTTACGTATCATTAGGAAATGCATTAACATAAATACAGCAGTAAGAAGGGGTAATACAAAAGTGTGTAAACTATAAAAACGGGTCAAAGTGGATTGTCCCACACTAGCACTTCCACGCAATAACTCTACCAAAGGCGATCCTATTACCGGAATAGCTTCTGGAACGCCTGTTACGATTTTGACTGCCCAATAACCAATTTGGTCCCGAGGTAAGGAATAACCTGTTACACCAAAAGATGCGGTCAACACAGCCAGAACCACACCTGTAACCCAAGTCAATTCGCGAGGTTTTTTAAAACCACCAGTGAGATAGACACGAAATACGTGCAGGATCATCATTAAGACCATCATACTTGCCGACCATCGATGAACTGATCGGATTAACCAACCAAAGTTAGCTTCAGTCATTATGTATTGGACAGAAGCAAAAGCCTCAGTAACGGTTGGACGATAGTAAAAAGTCATAGCAAATCCTGTAGCTACTTGTACCAAAAAACAAGTAAGCGTAATTCCTCCTAGACAATAAAATATGTTAACATGAGGAGGAACATATTTACTAGTTATATCATCTGCAATCGCCTGAATCTCGAGGCGTTCTTCGAACCAATCATAGACTTTATTGAGATAGGTAAACCAAGAGGACTCCCCCCCTGAGAACCGTATATGAGAATTTCATCTCGTACAGCTCAAACAAAACACCCAAATAATAGCTGAAACGGATATGGAATAGAAAGTTTGAAACTTCTTAATCTTTTCATTCAATTTTATCTGAAGACACAAAAGAGTCAAAATCCGAAAGCTCTTTTTTGTAGTTGTAATTATAATGCCAAAAAATCAAGTCGGCGCATTCGTCTTTATGTTGATCGTTACAGGCCTCTTGAATCTTCTATTTACCTACTTATTTCTTTTCTTTTTCTTTGCTTTGATTTGTTATTTGTATGGAATGTGGCTTTATTCTTGTTTTCTTTATTTTTAATAGGAATTCTCTTGTTAAGACCCTATGAATCAATTGAAACTTCAGATTCATATCAGAACCGCGATGATTCAATAAAACCTTCAAACTAAGTCCAAAGATTCTTTGAGTAAGAACCGTTGGATCATCACTTATTCAATGAATAGAATAGATATAATAAATTAAAATACAAAGAAAAGAAAGATTTGTCCTTTGATCAAAATAAGCATAAACTAAATGAGAGTTTGAAAGAAGAAAAAATCTTTCGCTTTATAAATAAGAAAACTCTTTCTTTGAAATTTGATTTTTTAGTCCGGCCGCGAGGTTTGAATATTAAGTATGAATCATAGTTCGAATACTTCGTGATCCATTTCATATATTCCGTGCTCCAGATACTAGAATGGCTATCCGACGGGATAAAACTATCTCGATCAAGATGACAGACCCATTTTCTGTACTATCAATAGGATCAATTATAACAAGTCACACACTCATATTCCGGAAATACAGAAACAAATAAATTTCGCGGTCGAACTACCAAAATAAAATGGGCTAAAAAAAATCCGAGAACTAAAGGTTTCACTTTTTGTATTGAAAAGCGAGGCTTCGTGGTTCTTGTGAATCTAATTCAGTGAAATTCCATCCAGTAAAACGGAAGAATTATAAATCTCCAAAATAATAGATAAGAATATCGCAAATAAAGCCATTGCGACACCCATCAAAGGAGTCGTTCCCCATCCAGGGGCTACTTTACCATATTCCGAATTCAATGGTTTCAAAAAATCCCCTACAACAGTTCGTCTTGGACCAGATCTAGAACTACCCTCAACGGTTTGTGTAGCCATAAATCTTATTTTGTATTCAGTGAGATCTGTTGACTTTGTATATCATTCCGCTGTAAATAAACGATCTTATCATAGATCCACTGTGATCTTGAAATTATATAATAATGGAAACAGCAACCTTAGTCGCCATCTCTATATCTGGTTTACTTGTAAGTTTTACTGGGTACGCCTTATATACTGCCTTTGGGCAACCCTCTCAACAATTAAGAGATCCATTCGAGGAACACGGGGACTAATTGAAGTAATGAGCCTCCCAATATTGGGAGGCTCATTACTTCAATTGAGATAATGAAAAATCATTTCATTTTTTAGTTGGAACTTTAGGCGGTTCTCGAAAAAAGATAGCGAAAAAAATTATCCCTAGAGTAGAGACTAAGAGGAATGTATAAACCAATGCTTCCATAAATTCGATCGTGGTTTACAATTATAGCTTCCGTACCTGTTTATTTTGAATCATCTCCCGAATAAAATAAAGAAAGAACAAGAATCAAAGAAAAGGCAGCGATTTTAATCAAGATTTTTCCAGCAGCCTATGTCAAATCACAAACGGAAAATAGAAGCGAAAAATAACAAAGCAATCTTGCATCAGACTACTTGTCTTCTTGTAGTTGGATCGCCAAGTTTTTGGAATGCTCCAAATTCCACTTGAGCATCCAAATCTGGATCAATACCGGCAAAAACATCTCGGAACAGGGTTCTAGCACCATGCCAAATGTGTCCGAAGAAGAAAAGCAAAGCAAACGAAGCATGCCCAAAAGTAAACCAACCCCTTGGACTGCTACGAAAAACACCATCGGATTTCAAAGTAGCACGATCTAATTCAAAAATTTCACCCAATTGAGCACGTCTAGCATATTTTTTCACAGTAGCAGGATCACTATAACTCACTCCGTTGAGTTCGCCACCATAGAACTCAACAGTTACACCTACTTGTTCGACACTATACTTCGATTCTGCCCTTCTAAAAGGGACATCCGCTCTAACAATTCCATCTCCGTCTACCAAAACAACCGGAAATGTTTCAAAAAAAGTCGGCATACGACGTACAAAAAGTTCACGCCCTTCTTTATCTCTAAAGATAGGGTGTCCTAACCACCCAACGGCTATTCCATCCCCGTTGTCCATTGAACCCGCTCTGAATAATCCTCCTTTTGCCGGATTATTGCCAATGTAATCATAAAAAGCTAATTTTTCAGGAATTTTAGACCAAGCTTCTGATAAACTTTGATTTTCGGCTAACCCAGCACTAACCCTTCGATATATTTCTTGCTGGAAGTATCCTTGATCCCATTGATAACGAGTAGGACCAAATAATTCGATGGGGGTAGTTGCTGAACCATACCACATAGTTCCAGCAACAACAAAAGCTGCAAAAAAGACAGCAGCTATACTACTGGAAAGGACGGTTTCAATATTTCCCATACGTAATCCTTTGTATAAACGTTGGGGCGGACGGACACTAAGATGGAATAAGCCCGCTAATATGCCCAATGTCCCCGCTGCAATATGATGAGAGGCTATTCCTCCCGGAACAAAAGGATCAAAACCTTCCACGCCCCACGCCGGATTTACAGGTTGTACCTTTCCGGTTAGTCCATAAGGGTCGGACACCCATATTCCAGGACCATACAATCCTGTTACATGAAATGCGCCAAAGCCAAAGCAAGCCACTCCTGAGAGAAATAAATGAATTCCAAAAATCTTGGGCAAATCCAAAGAGGGTTTTCCTGTGCGCTCATCACAAAAAATTTCTAGATCCCAATATACCCAATGCCAGATAGCTGCCAAGAAGCACAAGCCAGAAAACACAATATGTGCTCCGGCCACACCTTCGTAACTCCAAATACCCGGATTTGTTATAGTCCCCCCTGTAATACTCCAACCGCCCCATGAATTGGTTATTCCTAAACGAGTCATGAAGGGTATAACGAACATACCTTGTCTCCACATTGGATCAAGAACGGGATCGGAGGGATCAAAAACGGCTAATTCATATAGAGCCATTGAACCGGCCCAACCAGCAACCAGAGCTGTATGCATTATATGAACAGAAAGCAAGCGACCGGGATCATTCAATACGACAGTATGAACACGATACCAAGGCAAACCCATGGAAATACCCCTTTATCAACGAAAAATAGACACTATGTAACTTTATTGCATTGGAATACCTCCCCTTTTCGGTGGATTCTTTCGGAGAAAGGATTAATATTTGTTCTATTCCATTAGTAATAAGGGAAGAATTCGGCTCAGAAGAAAAAAGAGAAGCAGATCTATTCTATACCCGATAAGTATCAATACGCAATGGGGGTTGATCCTATTTTTTATGAATGAATGCAGCCCTATTTGTTCATCATTCAAAGGAACTATTCGTAAGAATTCTCTTTCATTCATTCTGCCTTTCTTTATTTTATGGCCTTATTCTATCTATGTATAAAATATGCTAAAGGCCAATATTATTATTATTAAGACCATTATTACGCTTCCACATCAAAGTGAAATATAGTATTTAATTCTTTTTCTTTCCTTTAATGCCTATTGGTGTTCCAAGAGTTCCTTTTCGAAATCCGGGGGAGGACGATGCCGTTTGGGTTGACGTATAGTGCGACTTGTCAAATATATTGGGTCATACGGGATTCCCCCGTTCTCTCGCCCGATCGAGATATCCTCTGTTTCGCCCAAAAAAGATTGATTGAATTATCAAAAATTTGTAGCGTGAAGTGTAATGAAGTGCAATTAGAGATCCATTTCATTTTTTTGGGGGGGTATCCAGATTAATATTTTCAATTAGAATGATTTATGGTTGGCTTGGTTGGACCGATAAAATGAAGTATCCAGGCTCCGTTTAGAAAAAACCCAAGTGGTAATATATTTATGATTACCACCTATATCATAATCATAAAAAAAAAAAAAAAAATTATAAAAAATTATAATAAGAGCGATTTCAAACTGTTAATCAATCGAATAATATGAGAAATACGTTGAATATTTGGCGGAAAAGGAAAACATGAAAGAAAAAGGAATTAAATAAAATAAAAAAGTAAATGAAATCATAGCAAAAGTGGTATTGGGTCATTTGTTCTATATGCGCAAATCCAAATCGGGCAGATCTTTACTCGGAGTAGAGCATAAACCTAAAAAAATGGAATAAAAAATTGACGAACCCCATTCAGGAACAAGAAAATGACATCGTGATTTGGATTGAATCCCAATGAAAAAAAATAGATCAATGAAAAGTTTGTGCGATAAGTTTAGCGAATTTTTTCTATATTATAGGAAAACGGGCCAAAACTCATCTTTCTTTAATTTAATTTCAGTTTCTTTTTAAAATGTCAGAAAAAGCCTCTTCATTATAAATTAGAAGTTAGAAAAGTCCCACTAGAAAAAACGAAGGATGGCTGGAATCTACACATTGATTTTTTTTCGCAATTTTTGTTGAACCGTATGCATCAAAAGGTGCCTGTACGGCTACTAAGGGATACAATTTTATCCTAATCAACCGACTTTATCGAGACAGATTACTTTTTTTAGGCCAAGAGGTTGATAGCGAGATCTCGAATCAACTTATTGGTCTTATGATATATCTCAGTATAGAGAGTGATACCAAAGATCTGTATTTGTTTATAAACTCTCCTGGCGGATGGGTAGTACCCGGAGTAGCTCTTTATGATACTATGCAATTTGTGCAACCAGATGTACAGACAATATGCATAGGATTGGGCGCTTCAATGGGATCTTTTCTCCTGGCCGGAGGAGCAATTACCAAACGTCTAGCATTCCCTCACGCTCGGCGCCAATGAGTTTTTTTTTATTTGATGGAAAAAAAGGAAAAAAAAAAGAAGACTATGCCTTCGCCATATGAAATATGAATTAGTAAGTAATAATAGCATGGCACTTCGAATTCGATATGAAAATTGTTTTTATTTCTTTTTTTTTTTTTGAAAAATATATATATATATATATTAGATTATGTATCGAAAGAGTAGTATGAGAGAAGGGGCATTTCCAATTTTATCTTAGCTGTCGTGAGCCCATCTCAGCGTCACAAACTTTTTTTTTCTTTTCACACCAGAGGCTATTAACAATATTTATGTTATGAAAGAGTACGAAAAAAAAAAAGACTCTTTTTTCTTTCTTTTTTTTTTGAAAAAAAAAAAAGAAACTTTGGGATTGCTGAATCACAGACGAAATAAATATATAAAGCAACGGGGCCATCATAGTATTTTAAAACTTTTCCGAAAAAAAAAGAAAAAGAAGGGTGGTAATTGGATTATTTATTGATCTGGGTCTAATAGACTCTATATTTTCTCTTTTTTCGATGAAAGAGAAAGAAAAAAGAGAATTCCATTGTAAAGCCGTATGCAATGCGCAAAAAATGCCTGTACGGTTGTTCAATTCTATCTTTTTTTCTTATTATTCTTTAGCTATTCTTTTCGCCTCATTATGTGAGTTAGACGAACCTTTTATTATGTTATATCATCAGGGTAATGATCCATCAACCTTCTAGTTCTTTTTATGAGGCACAAACGGAAGAAGTTATCCTGGAAGCGGAAGAACTACTGAAACTTCGCGAAAGCATCACAATGGTTTATGTACAAAGAACGGGCAAGCCCTTATGGGTTGTATCCGAAGACATGGAAAGAGATGTTTTTATGTCAGCAACAGAAGCCCAAGCTCATGGAATTGTGGATCGTGTAGCAGTTAAAAAATAGCAACGATTTAACACCAATCCACAATTTAATTAAGATTGATTGAATCCCTCTTATTCCTTTCCTTCTTAACTTAAGGAGTTAATATTTTATTAATCTATTAAAGAGAAAAAGAAGTAATTCATAATCATCTGGTTAGGATCGATCTAAACCAGTCTATTATGTATATGATTCAGCATGCCAACTATTAAACAACTTATTAGAAATGCAAGACAGCCAATTAGAAATGTCACGAAATCCCCTGCTCTTGGGGGATGTCCTCAGCGCCGAGGAACATGTACTAGGGTGTATGTGCGACTTGTTCAGATCATGGGCTGAGAAAAAAGAAACCATTTTTTCAGTATCAACGATCAGTACCAGTGAATAGAATGAGGTTCTTCCGTTCACTATCTAAAAAAGATAGATCTACCATATCCTTCTATTGTGTATGAAATTTATGGTTTCCATTGGCGCAAATCCAATCTTGGAATTTAAGATGAGAAAAAATTCCCCATTGGTAGCAAATGCTTATCCAGTAAGCGGGGAAAATCCTATTTAAAAAGCAAAAAGATTATGCTTCGACTCTTGCAAAGAACGGACTAACAGGGTTAGCTACCCAATTAATCCTCCTAATTACATACCGTTACTGTATAAGATAGATCTCGTTGTGAAAGATCTATTACTGGAAAATTTATGAGTAGAGCCGAAGAGTGTGAACTGTACAAGTTACCAATTAAATGAAGGAATGAGCTCCGGTGTATAGAGGGGACCTCACCGTTTAAGAAGTAACCATAGAAACGATGGAACCCACTATTTATTTATCCATTTCTATTTACTCCTTTATTTTAGTTAATATGCTTTTTTTGATACCTAGTATCAATACAATTTCTTATTTCAAGGCGAAATGAAATGCCTAGAAAAAAGGAAAAATCGTGGTCGGGACGGTTATAGTAGCAAAAGCCATTGGAATTTTTATTTTATACATTGGAAGAATCCGTTTTGTTATTAATAGACGAGAAAAGAATAACTGAAAGAAAGAATTCGTTATTCATCAAAATTTCTTTTATTCAATGACCAGAATTAAACGGGGATATATAGCTCGGAGACGTCGAAAAAAAATTCGTTTATTTGCATCAAGCTTTCGAGGGGCTCATTCAAGGCTTACTCGCACTATTACTCAACAAAGAATAAGAGCTTTGTTTTCGGCTCATCGGGATAGAGATAGGAAAAAAAGAGATTTTCGTCGTTTGTGGATCACTCGAATAAATGCAGTAATTCGCGAAATGGGGGTATCCTATAGTTATAGCAGATTTATAAAAAATCTGTACAAGAAAGAGCTGCTTCTTAATCGTAAAATACTTGCGCAAATAGCTATCTCAAATAGGAATTGTCTTTATATGATTTCCAACGAGATTATAAAATAAGGAAATCGGAAGGAATCCACCGAACTGCTTTAAATGAAATGGGGTTCCCTCGGGAATGAACTCGGGGAAGGTAGAGTAGAAATTAATATGATAAAAAAAATTCTGATAAGGTTATCAAAACAAGATGAGCGAAGACGCTCAATAAAAAAAAGATTTCTTTTTCTTCCCCAACCCGCTGTTATTTATTTCTTTTTTCTTACGACACGACCTTTTTGATTATCATATTTTTTGAATAAAGCATCAGTCTACGTTTGCTAATTTTGAGTCAATTGAAGGGTAAGCCTATTTTTTTCTGGTTCTAAGAGCAGTAGTTCTAGCGGTCGACTCGCTTCTTTCAAATTGTTTCTCATTATTAAGAAAGGGTAACGAAGCTAAAATACGAGCTTGTTTTATAGCAATAGTAATTAATCGTTGTTGTTTTAAGGTCAATCTATTTACTCGCCTAGATAATATTTTTCCTTGTTCACTAATAAATCGACTAATTAAACTCATGTTTCTATAATCAATTCGATCCCCCGATTGGATCGGGGGCAAACGCCTACGAAAAGATCGCTTGGATTTAAGAAAGAGTCGCTTGGATTTATCCATGATTTCTTTATTCCTTATTTCTAAAAAGAATCCTATCCTTATCTCTATTTCTAAAATACTATTTTGATCGGATCAAATTCAAATTATAGAATTAATATAATAAATAGGATTTGGTTTGTTTATTTTATTATTATTTATTTTATTATTATTTAAATATTTAAATATATAGAAATTCAAATATATAATATTAATATATATAAATATATATAATAAATATATGTAATAATATTAATAATATAATAATTCTAATAATATAGAATAATAATATATAAATAAAATATGCGTTATATATAACTAATTATATATATAATATATTATATACCTAAATACCTAATGGCATATTTTCATATTCTCGGGAAGGGGTGACATACGAGCACTTGATTCGATTTATTTCTTTATCTCCCCGTGAATTGTATGTTTGTAACAATAGGGACAGAATTTCTTCAATTCCAATCGACTAGGCGTATTGTGTCGATTTTTTTGAGTAATATACCTGGAAATGCCCGTTGATTCCTTATTAACGCCATTTCGAACACAACTGGTACATTCCAAAATAATCGTTACTCGGACATCTTTACTCTTGGCCATGAACCTCCTTTGAGTTTTTAATTCACCCAACTCTTCTATTTTCCGATCAAAAGTGAACAAGAAAGGAATGAAAAAGAAATAAATAAAAGTTGCTAACTCAAAACCAAATACTGAAAGATTTCGTTGCAATCAATTGCAATCAATATAGTAAATCAATAAATATAGATTATAGTAATAGTAAATAATAAGAATAAGTAATACAATGATTTTGAACTCTATTTAGAATCAAAGTACGGTATTTTCTTTAAGTATCTTGTAGGATACTGTTGTTCCAGCCACATTTATCTTTTCGCTCTACTAGTAATTTAATTGGAGCTTGAACCCAAGTTTCGGTGAGGTTGAATCCACTTTTTTCGTTCTACCTTACTTATTTATTTTATCTAATTCTTATAGAATTCTAAAAAAAAAACTAAAAAAAAAAGGGGGGGCGAGAGATTAGTCCCAGATATTTGATTGTATCTCGATCTAATCTTTTTCACCCCGTCCCGCGGCAATAACTAGAATTAAAAAAAAGGGAATGTTAACGCATCTGGGAAGAAACGATTGATCTCTATCAATAAACCCGCTAAAGAACCGAACCAGAGAGTACTTAGTACCGGTGCTACGGAAAGATATGTTTTTAGATCTCGCATTTGAAATCCTCCTTTTTTATCGTATTACATTATGGTAATACATATATAATCACATGTATGTGTGGTTAAAGACCACTTGTATTTGTATATTTGTACCCGGAATTCCTAATTCAAAATTCAAATTTAAATGTACAATGATTCGATAGATAAGATTTTCCTTTTCTTAAAACAGCAAAATAGATCCCTTTCCGCCTGAGAATTCCCG